AAAAAAAAGGAAAAATATCGATTGATTAGTCAATCCTTAAAAAAGGAAAAAACCTCAGCCCTAAATCTACAAAAAAAAAAGGAAAAAAAAAAGGAAAAAACCTCAGCCCTGAATCTACAAAAAATAAAGGAAATTCAGAAAAAATTGCAATCCCTACCGCGTAATAGTGCACCTATACGTCTTCATAGACGTTGTCTTTTTACTGGAAGATCTAGAGCTAACTATCGAGATTTTGGATTATCCGGACACATACTTCGAGAAATGGTTCGTGCATGTTTATTACCGGGTGCAACAAAATCAAGCTGGTAAAGATACCAATACGGTTTCCTAATTTGTACCTAAAAAATGGAGTACCTAATAAATACCATTTTCCAAGTGTACCTGTTTCTATGGATTTCTTTGATCTATTATCATGGACCCTCTTGACATTTCTGTAGAAATGGATTCTAATATCTATTACTTTACTAGATTTTTAGTAAAGGGGGTATCCAATCTTTGCTTTTTTTGGTTATAGCCCTTCTTACACGTAAAGAAGTTATCATATAACTTGAATATGAGTTTAAGAATTCGAAACTGATCTTCTCACTTTAAAAGGTTCGAAAGAACTAATCAGGGTTTTTAATTTATTTCGTTATAGGGGCATTTCCTGTCCCATGGGTATGGGATTCTATCCCGGTATCAAGAATGAAATTAAAAAGTCATTCATGATCTTTTTTATTTTTAATTTAAGATTCATAAATCTTATGATTTGTAAAACTTTGCAAAAAAAATCTATAGAAAAATCATATTCTTTTTTTTGGTTTAATAAGATGTTACCTTCAAGGAGTAACACTCTTATTCAAATTAAAAGAGTTAATATTGTCCAAAGATGTCATCCAGACGATAAAGTTGAGATTCCGAACGATAAAGTTGAGATTCCGACGTTCTCTCAATCTGACGGTACAGATGAGGCTATCTCGTTATTTAAATCTGTAGTAATACGTACATATCTCTTAAAATACAATTATGATTCTTTAATTCGTTATCCATGCTTGTACATATATGAAGAATATCAAAATAAAATGAATATCGATACATTTATCGATGGTACTTTAAATAATATTTCTTATAGATTGATAAAAAAACACCATATTTTACTTACAGCATTTCTAGTTTTCGAATTAGAAATGAATGATGATATTACTCCTACGCTTGATGATATGAAAATCTATAGATATTGGAAAAAAGTCAAAAAGAATTTTCCTATTGCTAAGAGTACTTACATCTATATGGATGAAGAGGAAAGTCAAATTGAATCGACTAATCTTTCTTCTAATAAAGAAGAAACTATTCAAAAAGAGAATTTTTCGAGTGAAGATAATACAAATGAAGAAGAAACTATTCAAAAAGAGAATTTTTCGAGTGAAGATAATACAAATGAAGAAGAAAATATTCAAAAAGAAAATTTTTCGAGTGAGGATAATACAAAAAGTACAGCCATAGTTAAATTGACAAACACTACAGCCATAGTGAAAGCGAAAGATCCATTCGCTCCATTCATCCATTTATGGATTAGTTGTGACAATTGTTATAAACCTATTCCAAGAATGTGCATAAAAGAAGTTTTATATATTTGTCACATTTGTGAATTGAATTTACTAATGCCAAGTTATGATCGAATCGAATCTTTGATTGATTCGGGCACTTGGGATCCCTTAGACGAGAATATGGTTTCTATTAACCCCTATACGATGCTTACAAATAAAAGCATAAGCAACGAAGAATTTAGCGAGGAAGAAATTCTGGAGGAAGAAGAAGAAGAAGAAGAAGAAATTTTTAGCGAGAAAGAAAAATTTTTAATAAAAGAAATTCAAACATATAATAAAGATCTGCAACACATAATGAATTGCTATGATAGAGGCGAGCAATACTATCAAATCTTAAGGACACCAGAATCAGAAAGAAGACGTTATGTTTATGAATTTGAACGACGCACTAGGTTCTTATATTACCTGTACACCCTTTCTTTCAACCCAGTGAAACGTTGTGATGAAGATTTTTATGATTATGAATATGATCATGAGAATTATTACTATTTTTTATTTAGTTGTCCTGGTAGTCTTGATGATGCTTTTTATTATGATCATAGTGGAGAACCTGATTTTTATGATGAATTTGATTTAGAATTGGAAAAGTATGGTTATGATTTTTATCGATACTCTAATATCGTAGACACTCTACTACCAAAACTAGACCTTATCGATTTGATTCCTTTAGATGTAGAAGAAGCTTCTACACCTTTTTTCGAGGAAATTGATATTGATACACTTACTGAAGAGGAAATTAAACAAATTGAAAGTGGGCCGCCTGATATGGTCTTTGAGAATGGAATTCTCATTAAGCCTCAAATTCAAATGGAAGCTGAAATTAAAACGGAGGCTCAAATTCAAACTAGTCAACGACCTTCACCATATCTTCATGAAGACGTTGAATCATTTACTGAAGAGGAATCTATTGGATATGCCTATTCTCTAGGAGAATGTGTTCAACTATTTATTGAAGAAGAAATAGAAATAGAAGTAGAAATCGCCGAAAGAAAAAAAAAACTAGCTTCTGCTGATGATGGAGAAATAGAAGCAAAGCTAGAACTCGAGGAAAAAGAAAAAACCCTTGCTTCTACTGATTATGAAAATACTAATCAAAATTGGGAAGAATCTTCTTGGGAAAAAGAAGACGAAGTACAAAGGGCAATAGAAAAACACAAAAAGCCTTATATAAAATATGTCGATTCTTATCAAAGAAAAACTGGTTTGCCTGAGGCTATTCAAACAGGAATAGGTCAACTCGCGGGTATTCCTGTAGCACTTGGGGTTATGGATTTTGAGTTTATTGGAGGAAGTATGGGATCAGTAGTGGGTGAAAAAATAACTCGTCTAATTGAATATGCTATGAATAAATCCTTACCTCTCATTATTTCCTGTGCTTCTGGAGGAGCTCGTATGCAAGAAGGAACTTTCAGCTTGATGCAGATGGCTAAAATTTCTTCGGCTTTATTGGATTATCAATTAACTAATAACTTATTATTAATATCAATTCTGACATCACCAACAACAGGTGGTGTCACAGCGAGTTTTGGAATGATTGCAAATATAGTTATTGGCGAACCAGAAGCAACCATTGCATTTGCAGGTAAAAGAATTATTGAAGATATAATGAAGATCGAGGTACCCGACGGTATACAAGAAGCTGAATTCTTATTTGAAAAGGGCTCATTGGATTCACTTGTACCACGTCATCTTTTAAAAGGTGTCCTTAGTGAATTATTGAAGTTCCACTATTTCCTTCCTGTAAACAGACTTTTAAAAAAAGTCTAGAATATCTTGTATTCTGAAGATACAATAAGAACTAAAAAAATTTATACTTAATACTAAAATAAAAAACTCAAGAAAAAGAAAGATTTTCAAAATCTTTCTTTTTCTTGTATGGATGCTGCGCTAAAAAATCTAATCCCTTTTGTCGGTTTTTTTGAAATTTCTTTTTGGATTTTTTGTTCAAATTGCTATGCTTTCCATCGTACTTGCTAGTTTTTTCTCGTAGATAAAAAGGATATCTCCGTATCTTTACATACTTTACAAGTTGTATGTAACTTACATATATTTAGAAGATACCTATAATAACTAGATAGAATTAATTCTAGTTAATTGATATAATTGGTTCTTTGAACCATTGGCAAAGAGTTTCGAGTTGAATACCGATATTTTAGCAACAAATCGAATAAACCAAATTGTAGTAATTTGGTGTATTGGTTTTTTTTGGGAGTGTGTGCAGGTTATTTATTTCAATAGATAGTGCAGCTATCTGGCTACACTTTTTATTATATTATTTATATAATATGTATTATATATATACAAATATATATATATATAGCGGGTATAGTTTAGTGGTAAAAGTGTGATTCGTTGTATTGAAAACCTTATCTATAGTTAAGGGATCCCTTTCTTCGGGGATCAAAAATTTTTTTCTATATTCCAAAAAAGGTTTTATCCTTTTCCTCTCAATAGGGTATTGTATTATATTTGAGGAACTATATAAATTATCACCAGTTTCTATCCAAAAACTATTGCAAAATTGCATAAAGATTTTGGATAGAAAGTCGTGAAGCATTTTTTTTTGAATTCAATTGAACTCTTTAATTAAAGCATCTATGGATAAAAATATAAACTTTTATTTCCAATCGTAACTAAATCTTCAAATTTGTTATTAGAAAAAACAATATTTTGAAGCTTAATAGCTATTAAGTAATGATGATTCTAGTTTACTAGAATCATCAGCATATTCTTCTATATTATATAAGCTCGGTGGAAACAAAATTTTTTTCCTGAAGATTATCCAAATAAAAATAGAAAACGAAGTAACTAGACTAAAGAGATTCTATCAAATCTCTTTTCTTCAGAGGGATCATCTAAAAAGCAGATTACTTTGGATACCTTCAGACAGAAAAGCTGACATAGATGTTATGGATCTGATGTATTCTCAATCAATGAGAATACATAAATCAATCTTCCATAAAGGAGCCGAATGAAAGGAAAATTTCATGTTCGGTTTTGAATTAGAGATATTAAAATAACGTCGACTATAACCCTTAGCCTTCCAAGCTAACGATGCGGGTTCGATTCCCGCTACCCGCTATTTCCATAGCATATAATATATGCACCAGAAGTTTTTCTATAGATTTTTTCTTCTCTGAACGAAATTTTGCAAAAAATTTCGTTCAGAGAAATCATTCTTGTCTTATACAAGAGACAAATAGCCATAAAAAAAGCGTCCATTGTCTAATGGATAGGACAGAGGTCTTCTAAACCTTTGGTATAGGTTCAAATCCTATTGGACGCAATTTTTTTCATCTTATAGTCTCTTAAAGACTATACTAAACTAAGAAACCTATTTTGAATAATTCAAAATAACAAGTATTTCTCAATCTCTAATCTCGTAATATAAAATCAAAAAGATTTATATTTATTTATGTTTGTTGCTGAACTGCAACAATTTTGATTTCTTCCTGAATAACTTCCTTCAAAAGGACTTCTGCTTGTTTTAGTAAATACCTTTGATTTCTTTCTGATTGATTTCTTCCTGAATAGCTTCCCTCAAAAGGGCTTCTGCTTGCTCAGTAAATGTCTTGGTAGAGGATATAATTTCTTGAAATGCTGGTTTTTTTTCTTTTAAATGGGAACGTACTTTTTTAAGAAAAGTCCTTACCTCCCCAATGTCAAAGGCATCAAGATATCCACTCGTTCCTGTATAGATAGTAGCTATCTGATCCTCCACTGTTAAAGGTTCTGATTGAGATTGTTTAAGCAACTCGCGTAATCGTCGACCTCTTGCCAATTGCTTTTGAGTAGTTATATCAAGGGCAGAAGAAAATTGTGAAAAAGCCTCTAACTCTGTGAATTGAGCTAGTTCCAATTTTAATTTTCCAGCTACTTGTTTCATAGCTTTAATTTGAGCTGCAGAACCCACTCTAGAAACGGAAATACCCACATCAATAGCTGGTCGAATTCCAGCATTGAATAGATCAGCAGATAAGAATATCTGTCCATCTGTAATAGAAATTATATTTGTAGGAATATAAGCTGAAACATCGCCAGATTGAGTTTCAACTATTGGTAAAGCAGTCATACTCCCTTCACCTAAACTAGAACTTAATTTAGCAGCTCTTTCCAAGAGGCGTGAGTGCAAATAAAAAACATCTCCTGGATAAGCTTCACGACCAGGCGGTCTTCTTAATAAAAGAGACATTTGGCGATAAGCTTGTGCTTGTTTAGAAAGATCATCATAAATTATTAAAGTATGACGTTCACGATACATAAAATATTCAGCCAGAGCCGCTCCTGTATAAGGAGCTAGATATTGTAATGTAGCAGGTGAATCCGCCATTTCAGCTACGATAATAGTATATTCCAAGGCCCCTTTCTCCTGGAAAGTAGTCACTACCTGAGCCACAGAAGATGCTTTTTGACCGATAGCTACATAAATACATATTACATTTTGTCCCTTTTGATTGAGAATCGTATCTGTGGCTACTGCTGTTTTGCCTGTCTGTCTGTCCCCAATAATTAATTCTCGCTGACCCCGTCCTATAGGGATCATTGCATCAATAGCAATAAGCCCTGTTTGAAGAGGCTCATATACAGAACGTCTTGAAATAATACCGGGAGCGGGGGATTCAATTAACCGAGATTCAGAAGCTGTAATTAGGCCTCTTCCATCAATAGGTTGAGCCAAAGCATTTATAACACGACCCAAATAAGCCTCACTAACAGGTATCTGAGCAATTTTTCCTGTTGCTTTTACAGAACTTCTCTCTTTTATCATAGAACCATCACCCATTAATACAACGCCAACATTTTTTGATTCTAAATTCAAAGCAATACCTATTGTACCTTCTTCAAACTCTACTAATTCACCCGCCATGACTTCATCAAGACCATAAATACGAGCAATGCCATCACCTACTTGAAGTACGGTACCAGTATTTACAATTTTTACTTCTCTATTATACTGTTCAATACGTTCACGGATAATATTACTAATTTCGTTAGCTCGAAGAGTTCCCATGAGTCTTTCTTTATTCTTTTTCCAAAGCAAAGAGAAAAAAAGTAGTGCCTAAGTTTATTTGAAACTAAAGTAAAGGTTGAAGGGCTAATCTGTTATACTGTTTCTGTCATTCTATGGCATCAAGAATGCCAATATTAGCACGGATCGTACGAAAATGTAACTCGGTATTTAAAGAAGTATTTAAAGTTTCTAAAGCTCTTTGGAAGGCTTGTTGTAGAACTTGTTGTCGGACTTCATTTATCACTTTTTCTTGTTCAAAAGAAAGGGTTTCTTTTTTATTATTTTCCAATTGCTCCAAACTAGTATAACCCTTTTCAATGATTTTTTGTTTTTCTCGTTCTAGATCAGAATACTCATTTTCGAGATACTCATTCGCTCTTTGTTTCATTTTCTGTAAACGAATTCGAGATGTTTCCAGCCGCTTAATGGCTAATTTACGTGATTCTTCCGAATTTTGAATAGTTTTCAAAATTCTCAGTTTTCGATTATCTAATAAATCATTTAATGAAAGTAGATTATTTTAGCATGAAAGAAATTCAAAACAACTTTCATAATCTCTTCCCAAACCAAACATGAATCTTTCGATTCATTTGGCTCTCTCGCTCAATTATTTATTGTATTTTTTTAGTATGGATGTATATTTCCATATTTTTTTTTTAATCTAATGAGCCTATCCTCTCTTTTTTAGTTGTATTTCACCATGTTGCAAATTCTAAAAAACAAAAATATTTCTTAATAATTGAATTTAGTTAAGAGGATTCTTCTGACCAGAACAAAATTCATAATTGTCAGCAAGGTTGTTTCTTTCTTTATTGATAGTTGCTTTTTTTTATTGAAATCCAAAAAATTTCTGTATATTTAAAAAACTAGGTCGTCAATTCGGCATTGGATAAAAAAAAGGATGTTGCCCTATTTTCTTTCCAGTAAATGCTTCAATTCTTTGTATCGATATGAGTGTTCTATATCAAACAAATTCGAAACTATTTATTTTGCATTTGGATATTAATGCAGCTGTAGAAAGAGTACCATGTTTGCCCGGACTTCAAGCAGTTTAGCTTTAACCATGTTAAAGATCTCGATTTCTTTTTATTGGTTTTGAGATTTGAGAGAAAATCAAAGTTGATTGACCAATAAGTCACGAAATGCTATAGTTCTTAATATATTATTTCAGAATTTATTCAAAAGTAATTCGTCGAGATCATGCACCCTTTTCCTCTTTATTTTTCAAATACGTTCAAATTCAAGTGCATTCGGAAAGATCCAACTATTTCTTGAAATAGACAACCCGCACACACTCCCTTTCCAAAAAAAATCAATACACCAATTACTACAATTAGATTTATTAGATTTGTTGCTAAAATATCGGTATTTAACCCAAAATACCCTGCCAATGGCCCGTGGCCCAAGAAAACGAGAAAATCGGTTACATTTCTCATATGTTCTCCTCTTAAATATATAAGACTATTTTTTCTTTTTCTATCACTTCACTTACCCCTTTTTGATCAATTTCTTTTTTTGAATTCAATTTCATTCAATTAATTGAATAGAAATAAAAGAAATTTCTTAATTGCTTTTAAGATTAACTCATTAAAATTATGTAGTATTTTTCTTCCCTTTATTAAAATCTTTACTAAAGTTCTCAAATTCGAATCTTTCCTAAGTTCTAAAAAAGAATTCGTGTCTATCGTACATTATACAAAGTACGGGGTATGGGGAAAATCTCTGATACTCAAGTCAGTCCTTTCTGGGATCTGGGAGATGATTTCAACAAATACAAAAAATCTTTTCCTATTTAAGAAAAAATTTTTTTATATAACTCAAAGAAGCAAAACGTCTATATTTCAAGTTTGAAAATATAGATTAAAGTTACTTAATCTAAGTAACTTTTGTTACTTGCTTATTGAGTAAGTATTAAACAAAAGGATTCGCAAATAAAAGCGCTAATGCTACGACCAGCCCATAAATTGTTAAAGCTTCCATAAAAGCTAGACTAAGCAATAAAGTACCTCGTATTTTACCCTCTGCTTCTGGTTGTCTCGCAATACCTTCTAAAGCTTGACCTGCAGCAGTACCTTGACCAATCCCAGGTCCAATAGAAGCAAGCCCCACAGCCAATCCAGCAGCAATAACGGAAGCGGCAGAAATAAGTGGATTCATAGTAAAGTAAGTTCCTCGCACCAAAACAAAAAAAGAAATGGTTAATGATACAATTAACCAATGAATTATTACGTATTTTATCATTATTTTATCATACGTAAATACATTAGTTGAAACTAGAAAAAACTACGAATTTCAATAAATAATAATAATAATAATAATATTACGTAACTTTGATTGAGAGATTGAGAACTCTTTCAACAGTTCTTTTTTTTCTTTTCTATTCCTGATTCAGGATGAATCTTAAAAAAAAATACTCTATTTGATTGACAAAAGCTAGTCAATGATGACCTTCCATGGATTCTCCTATATAAGCTGCTGCTAAGGTTGCAAAAATAAGAGCTTGAATACCACTTGTAAATAATCCAAGAAACATGACAGGTATAGGAACTACTAAAGGGACTAAAGAAACAAGAACAACAACTACTAATTCATCAGCTAATATATTTCCAAAAAGTCGAAAACTAAGAGATAAAGGTTTTGTGAAATCTTCCAAAATATTAATTGGTAAAAGGATTGGAGTTGGTTTAATGTATTTTTCAAAATAACCCAATCCTTTTTTGCTAAGACCTGCATAAAAATATGCCACTGACGTGAGTAAAGCTAAAGCAACCGTAGTATTTATATCATTTGTGGGTGCAGCTAATTCTCCATGAGGCAACTCTATGATTTTCCAAGGTAAAAGAGCACCTGACCAATTAGAAACAAAAATAAAAAGGAACATTGTTCCAATAAAGGGAACCCAAGGACCATACTCATCTCCAATCTGAGTTTTGCTCAAGTCTCGAATAAATTCAAGAATATATTCAAAGAAATTCTGAGCATCAGTCGGAATAGTTTGTGGATTCCGAACAGCTATGATGACTGACACTAACAAGATAGTAATTACAACCCAAGAAGTGATAAGTACTTGGGCATGGATTTGTAAACTTCCTATTTGCCAATAAAGATGTTGGCCTACTTCTACACCCGATATTTCATATAAAGCATTGTATGCTTTAATAGAAGATGATATAACATTCATATTGTCTGTCCTCTGATAGAATTTGATAAAAAAAATCAAATATTTGGATTAAACCATCTCTTTTTCAACTTACCAACGTGAGTCACCTATAATTTAAGATACCAAGAAATCACACAAGATCATACTAAAAAATAATGAATAATAAAGAAAAAAGAATCCCATTTACCTAATAAATGGAAAAATTTTGATTTCATATGTAGGAAGAAGTTTTAATTAAAGGTTAACTATCAAAATAATAGATTTTTTATCTGGTTATGGTTTTTTTTAACCTCTTTTTTTCAACTTCCAATTCAGAGATATTTTATCTGAGAAATCTTATTTGAAATAAGAAATTGAATTCTTATCAATTGGAATACAATTGACTAATTAGCAAGTCTTTTTTTCTTTTATTTGAATTTCTTCTTTCATTGAGAAATACAAAATGAAAAAAAGGATGGATAGAAAATCGAAAATACAATATTCACTGTTTCAATAACAAGAATTTCTGAGATATGGTTAATTGTTGATTAACCAAAATATTTGTTTCTTATATGAAACAAGAGTTTAGTCCTTAGAATCCATGAAGAATTCTTGAAAATTAAGAATCGAGAAGAAAAGGCCTGGTCAGCAGACCAGGCTAGGGTAAAAAACCTTTAATTTTGAATTAAAAAAAATTCTATTCTTTAATAGAATAATATATGTCTTTTTATTATTATGGAAATATATCCATATATTTCTTTATATCTCTTGTATTTTACATATCTTCTCGATTAAGATATCGAAAGAATATCTAGAATTTTTTTATTTCGAATCGAAATAATATTTTCTTAAATAAATAAAAATTTTTGAATGAAAAATTGAGATCGTTTTCATTTCAATATTCAAAATATTGAATAATATTCAATTCCAGAATATAATATAAAAATCTACTTTTCTAATAAAAAAAAAATTGTGCTTTGATTTTTTTTTATTTCTATTAAAATAAATAGAAAAACATGCTTTATTTGATATGATCATATCACAGCACAGATAAAATCGTTGAATTTTCAAAAATTTGGAGAGATGGCTGAGTGGACTAAAGCGGCGGATTGCTAATCCGTTGTACAAGTTATTTGTACCGAGGGTTCGAATCCCTCTCTTTCCGCTCTCTCTTATCATTTGTTATTTTCGAATTCAGAGAAAGTCTGATTCCTATAATTGGATTATAAGGAAAGCTTCAAAAAAACTAAGAATTTTATTGTTTTATTCCTCACGTCCAGGATTACGCCCTGGATCATTAGATAAGAATCCGAAGATAAAGAGGGAAACAAAGAATATAACTACTGTGTAAACAAAAAGTTTAAGAGTAAGCATTATAAAATCACCAAGATCCTTTTTTTTTTAAGGGAATAAATTACCTTTTATTACTATAATTCTTATTCTTAAAACTTTTATTTTGATATTGCAAAATGATAAAAAAAGATTTTATATAGATATTAGAAATTATATCTATATTCGATTTGCTTTTTTAGAAACCGAAAGGTTTGCAATCATTGGAAGATCAACACAGACAGATCAAAAAAGCTATAGCGAAATTGATTATTGATTGCTGCAATTTTTAATCGCATAGACAGTAAATTAAAAATTTTGATTTAGAATTTCTAATATAAGACAAAAGGCAGCTTGCCTGCCTATATTATCCATTTTTAGAATGGATTTATCAAAAATATAAAATATATATTTATCATCGAAAACTTACAGCAGCTTGCCAAACAAAAGCTAAGAGAAAAAAGAGTACAGGTATAACAGGCATAACATCTACGATTGGATTGAAAATCGCATAAGCTTCAGGCAATTTGGCAAAGAAAAAATTAGTCGGATAAAGGACAGAATTAATACAAATACAGATTAAACTAAAGATATTAAGCATAACAAATATTTCGTTCTTGTAGATTAGAAAATTTTATGAATTTTTCTTAATAAGGGAAAATTCGTAAAAACCGATTCAAAAACCCTTTCTTTTCTTCAGGTTTTCAAAAATCCACCAAAATCTTTCTTTTTCCCCACCTTCATTCTTAAATTAGAATACAAGGATTTTTCCTTTCATACAATATATTAATTGTATTCTATAATAATGATCAATGAAGTTTTGGATTTTATCCAATATTCTCTCATTATTATCTACATGTGTTAAAATATCATATTTTTTCATATTTTGCATATTTTAATCTAGTTAATGATGGTTTTTTTCTCAAAAAAATCGAATTTCATTTGAAAAACAAAGACTAAAACTTAGAGTTTAGTGAAAAAGGGCCTTCCTTCGATTTGAACCGATGACTTTTGTCTCTTATTCTACCAATAGAAAGTGCTAGGGGGAAAGGCTAGTATGATTTCGGAGAATAAAAACATAAGTTTTTGTCTATAGTTGACCTTGTCAAATAGGTCGAGGAAACCAAAAAGACAATGTGAATGTCACTATCGTATTCAATTCTCCTCAGAATTCGCAGCATCATTGAATTTCTAATGAATTTCTACTAAAATAAATGGATCAAATATTTACCAAGTAGTAGTATATGGATTACTGCTTATTGTTATTGCTTGCTATTTCTAGTTCTAGAGGATTGCTATCCCCTTATATACCACTTATTAGGTAGGAGTAGGATTGATTAGAAAGGGGATAATTCTATTTCTGAAATCTAAATACTCAGACTTCAAATAAAAAGATGATATATACAATCCATTCCAAAGTTTTTTAGAATTTAGTAGACTTGACCCAAGTATCTTAATACTTGACAAAAAGAAAAAGATAAAGTAATATATATTTTACTCTTAATCAAAATTACGTGATATAAAAAACCTATGAAGACCCATATTGAAATTGAAAACTTTTTTTCATTGCAAAAACTTTCTTTAGAATGTCAGTAAAAAAGTATTACTGACGAGATAGGAATGAAAAAGTTTTTTTGATTAGTACACTCTTTTTAAGTTGAAGTAAAGATAGAATTTAGAAAGGCCTAATATAGTTTCTTTTCACACTAACTATGGATGCAACAAAAAATCTTCGACATTTGAATTTGTCGAAGAGTCAAATTCAAAAATGATATTTTCTTCCCCACGCTCGTCGTATCAATCAAATGTTGATTGAATACTAGCAACAAGATCTACAATGGAATTTATAGAATTGAATTCCTGTTTTTGAATCAAAACAATTATTGGTAGTCATTAATTTTTCTTAATAATTATATTAAGAAAAATTGTTTTTTAGTTATTATTACCTATAGTCTAGTTTATAGTAATACTAACTAAAAAGCGAGTATGGGGCGTCGCCAAGCGGTAAGGCACCGGGTTTTGGTCCCGTTATTGCGAAGGTTCGAATCCTTCCGTCCCAAGTGTTTTTATGAAACAAAAGATCGTATCGCTTCTTCTTCATATGATATTATGAAAAAGAAGAAAATTTTCATAAAGAGGAATTCCAAAACCTCTTCCATAAGAAAAAAAAGTCTCTTCGATTTAATATATTTTATATTAATGAAATAATATGATCATTATTACATTATTACATAATATCATGCTTTCTTTTTTCATGTACAAGAATTCTTTTTTCTCATTTTCAAAATTTTCAAGGAACTAAAAAATCAAGAAAGCAAAGGTAATTCAAAAAAATTAGAGAGTATTCTCTATGCAGACTAATAGAGCAAGCAGTAAGTTTCCACTGTTCTTAAAACTTTGAATTCGAGCTAAATAAGTTCGATAAAAAAATCGAATCCAGAGAAAATAGGAATCTTTTTTTCTATTTTTTGATTTGATATATTTTTTCCTTAAAATGAATAATATTAAGTTTCACTTAATTGAATATCATGGTGTTAATTTAAGGGGCAGAAATCTGAATAATTCATCTACTTGCTTTTTACTACTTTAATTCTCATTTTAGAATTGATCAAAAAGATCTATAAAATAGATCTTTTTGATTTTCTTTCAGCAATTTCTTCAGTAATAAGAAAAAAATACTTTCCGGTTCAAAAATCTTTAGCTATGGTTTTTTAAATTTTTATTAAAAAAACGTATTTTAGTAGAATTCAATCTCTACAAAAAAATCATCAGACTCAACTTTCAATTAAAAAAATCTATATAAAAAATCCATATGATGGATGATACCATTGATTTTTTTGAATATTTAGTGAATCTTGCTGAATTTATGAATTCATTAATTCAGTTTTAATTGAAATTAATTATGTAAAATGAAATTCTCATAAAAAATAAAACAAAAAAGGAGGAGTCTTTATGTCTCGTTATCGAGGACCTCGTTTCAAAAAAATACGCCGTCTGGGAGCTTTACCAGGACTAATTCAAAAAAGTCCTAAAAAAAAGGGTCTTGAAAAAAAAAAAATTCGTTTTAGGAGAAAATCGGACCAATATTGTATTCGTTTAGAAGAAAAACAGAAATTACGTTTTCATTATGGTTTGACAGAACGACAATTAGTTAGATATATGGGTATTGCTGGAAAAGGCAAAGGATCAAAAGGTCAGGTTTTATTGCAACTACTTGAAATGCGTTTAGATAACATCCTTTTTCGATTGGGTATGGCTTCCACCATTTCTGGAGCTAGGCAATTAGTGAACCATAGACATATTTTAGTTAATAATCATATGGTTGATATACCAAGTTATCGGTGCAAACCCAGAGATATTATTACTACGAAGAATAACGAAAGGTCAAAAGACCTTATTCAAAAATCTTTTGCTTCATGTGCCAAGAAGAAATTACCAAAACATTTGAGTATTAACTTCAAAAACATTAAAGGACGAGTAAAGAAAGTAATAGATAGGAAAGAGGTCGGTTTGAAAATAAATGAGTTCTTAGTCATAGAATATTATTCCCGTCAGATTTGAACCCAACCAAATAAAAGTTCATAGAATTTTTTCTTTTTTCCCCAAAAAAACTCAAAAAATTGACATCCAAAATTTTTCCTATTAAAGAACGATTGTGGAACCAATAAAGGATATTGTATTTCACGTACGTTTTGATCATTATGAAGTTATCTCTCTGGTAACACGCATCGTAATCGTATACGTGTGATACTGGGTGGGACGTAGAGTTACCAATCAAAATCAGTGACTATGATTCCAAAAAGTGGACGATTTTTTATCGTCTTTCCCGAGAATAAATCTCGAATTTACAAGCTAGGTATAGATCAAACAAAGCATGATCCATCAAGCAAAGGAGGATACCGCCTCTCCCGAATCATCGTTGGATACGGAAAATCGAAATCATTGTAGATTGTAAAGAAACATAAAAAAACAAAGAAATTGAAATGTATTTATATACAAATAAATATGAAATTCAAATCGAGGCGCTCATTTTATCTATGACAGATCTTTATTTACCTTCTATTTTTGTGCCTTTAGTAGGCCTCGTATTTCCGGCAGTTTCAATTGCTTTTTTATTTGTTTATGTACAAAAAAATAATATTGTGTAGATCTTCAATTTACAAAGTATATATTATAAGATAGTTTAAGGTAGGTAGATAGATCTGCGAATATTTTGAACAAATAAATAGGAAAGAAAACTATCAATCACTTTCCAGATTGGAGAGTAATTGGTAGTTTTCGAATAGTGCTAATATCTAAATCTAGATAATCAATTACTTGAATTGCTAGTTTATAAGAGTTTTTTGGAGTCAAGAAAAATAAAGTCAAATTTTTTTTATTCTCTCAATTCCAATCAAATACAACTGGATCTAATATAGTATGAATTGGCAATCAAAAGATATATGGATAGAATTCCTAAGAGGGTCTCGAAAAACAAGTAATTTTTTCTGGTCTTTTATCCTTTTTTTAGGTTCATTAGGATTCTTAGCGGTTGGAACGTCCAGTTATCTTGGTAGAAATATAATATCGGTATTTCCGTCTCAACAAATCCTTTTTTTTCCACAAGGAATCGTAATGTCTTTCTATGGGATTGCAGGTCTATTCATGAGTTCCTATTTGTGGTGCACAATTTTTTGGAATGTAGGTAGTGGTTATGACCTATTTGATAGAAAAATAGGAGTAGTATGTATTTTTCGTTGGGGATTTCCTGGACTAAATCGTCGCATCTTTCTTCGCTTCCTTATGAGAGATATTCAATCAATCAGAATTGAGGATAAAGAGGGTATTTATCCTTGTCGTGTACTTTATATAGAAATCAAGGGTCATGGGGCCATTCCCTTGACTCGTACGGATGATAATTTTTTGACGTCACAGGAGATTGAACAAAAAGCTGCTGAATTGGCCTATTTTTTACGTGTACCAATTGAAGTATTTTGAACTGAATTTTCGTTTTTTTTTTTGAAAGAAAAGATTCACGAATTTCATTCATGAATCTAACGAACAAAATAGATACAATTTTTCAATTGTATCTTCTCTTGTTTCATCTACTCATATCGAATAAAACATACATAAAATAAAAAAGGACGTATAAAAATAAAAAGAGGAATACATAAATTACTATGAATATTAGTATAATACAGAATACTATTTTTCTTTGAAATTGAATAATTCAAAAAAACAGAAATTTTTAGTATACTGTTTTTTTATATGTCAACGTATATTTGTATACGTATGTATGGATTTCAACTCCATTCTGATATAGATTATCGTAGAAATTTTGATTTCTAGTAGAAAGAATATTTCTACTAGACAAAAGTAGAACTAATAAACTAATTAAGTTTCAATTGATACGAACATTTTTTTCGTAAAAAAAAAAAAAGAACCTTTTTCGAGTATTTCTATATAACTCGAGGAATCTTTGAACAGTATAAAAAGAAAAGTTCTATGAAATCTATAGATTTCATATCCTTTTTATTAGAAAACCCCTGTTTCAATCCAAAGAAATCAATATGATTTAGAATGAGTAAGTTTATTAATTATGTTGAATTTACAAATACAAAATGAAAAAAAAGAAAACATTGCTCTTTTTCCCATATTTTGCATCTATAGCATTTTTGCCCTGGTCAATCTCTCTTTCATTTCATAAATGTTTGGAACTTTGGATTACTAATTCATGGAATACCAGTCAATCCGAAACTCTCTTGAATGTTTTTCAAGAAAAACTTGTTTTAGAAAGATTCATAGAATTAGAAGAATTCTTTTTCTTAGAAGAAATAATAAAAGAATACTCGGAGACATATATACAAAAACTTCGTATAGGAATATACAAGGAAACGATGCAGTTAGTTAAAACATACAGCGAATATAATCTTCACACCTTTTTGCAACTCTCAACAAATATAATCTGTTTCAGTATTCTAAGCGGTTATTTTTTTATGGGTAATGAGGAACTTGTTATTCTTAATTCTTGGAGTCAGAAATTCCTATATAATTTAAGTGACACAATAAAAGCTTTCTTAATCCTTTTAGTTACTGATTTAGGAATTGGATTTCATTCAACTCATGGTTGGGAACTCCTAATTGGTTCGGTCTACAACGATTTTGGGTTGGCACATAAGGATCAGATTCTATCTGGTCTTGTTTCTACTTTTCCAGTTATTTTAGATACTATTGTAAAATATTGGATCTTCCATTATTTAAATCGCGTATCTCCTTCGCTTGTAGTAATTTATCATTCAATGAATGAATGAAGAACGAATTTGATCTTCTTATATCAATTCAATCAGAATTTTTTTTTCTCCAAAAAATCATTTGCAATCTTTAGTAATTTTTTTCTGTTTTTACCTGCTCAAGGTATTAGTCCTATATTCTAAGAAAACTTTTTTAGTACAATGA